TCCCAAGGGGGTTCTTTTTTCTTTCCTTTGGCATTTCTCATCAAATAAATAGGGGGATTTTCATTATTTCAACTCCTACAGATTGGTAGGAGAAAGACATATTTAGTACAATTATTGAGAGCATTCTAGTCCGGATTCCATGAGATACTGAGTCTGCTTTTTCGATTGTTCCCAATTCATGGAATGGAATAGAGGACTATATGTTTCTCGGGCGCACAGACCCAAATTGAATTCATTTCTTGTACAATACAAAATGAATTTCACATTAACAGAATTTCATTTCCCTGATAGAATACTTTTCCAGATTCAAAAATCCCCCCTTCTGACTTCGGTTTTGTTTGTGTAACCGCAATTACTAATGTGAAGTTGAAAAATCTATTTCATTCAAATTATACGCTGAGCTTTTGGTATAGGTATCCCAGTACGAATAACCTAAGGAAGGGGGGTAAAAGAAAAATAAAGATCAATATCCCACCCCTTTTAGCTTAGCAAGTAGCAGGGGAATAAATCCATTTTTCCTTCCTATTTTGATATTTTTTTAGAGGGCTCGTCAAAGAACGAACAAACCCCAAACTAAAATAGTTAGTTTGATGGAATATTACATCCTTTATCCCGGGACTCTTCTTTATCACACTTCTTTGTCTTCCAAGAAAACTAGATCATTAAAAAAAAACGGAGTTTAGAACGTAACTCCCTTCTTTTTCCACTTCGCTTCGATTGTTTGTTGGGGGTTTATGACTAATGGAAACGGACGGGTGGTCAGACGATACTTTATCCGATGATTGTACAAGGAGGACGTAAGGTAGGTTATAGATAAAGAACAGAAAAGAATGAGAAATAAAGAAATTTTGGATTCGGTATGGATAAAAGATCTTCCTATGTTATACTATTCAATTCTTGACGACGAATTGATTTGATAGCTCAGATATTGTTATTCATGATATTGATCTGATTTCAAGATCATCGAGAGGGAATTCATTCATTGAATTGACAGGAGAAAGATTTATTATCTCTATGGGATTAAATCCCGAGTTATTTTGAAGTAAAAAAACGATGAGATTATGGAAGTAAATATTCTTGCATTTATTGCTACTGCACTGTTCATTCTAGTCCCTACTGCGTTTCTACTTATCATTTACGTAAAAACCGTAAGTCAAAATGATTAATTAATGAGTTAATGGTTAAACAAATCAAATGAAAAGGATTCTCATTTTGCGTCTTAAATGAAATGAGCGGACTATAATCGGCAGTATTCTATGAGATCTGATAGTACGGTAAGAAAGAAATAGATGAACCCTTCTTTCTTACCATACTATCTATTAGTGTTAGTATTATTGTAGTGTATAAAGTTATACAGCGTATAAAGAAAGTTGTACTTTATAATCTAATAAAGATAGAGGCTAAATATAAATCAATCTACAATATTATCTTCATATATGTAGATATCAATTCCATTCATTTCATATATAGAATGGACATAGGACCCAATTCTATTTCTTTGATACATCTATTTGTTTCGAGCAATCTGAAATAATCGTCTGACTCTTATAGTTCGAATTTCTAGATTTTTGATTATTTACAATATGAATTTCAGGATCTATCGAAAGAATCAAATCAATGCAGGAAAAACGATATGGGCATATATTAATAAAATCAAATAGTCATTTTTTTTAGCATTCCGAAGAAATAATTGATTGAGCCATTGACAGGAGTTCTGTGGGCACTTCTTCGGATTTCGAAGAGTAAACCTCACAGATTTTTAACGGTTGAACCATGATATGAAATGCGTCGATAAAATCGAAATTCCGAAAAGAAAAAGAAAAAAATAATAGAAAATAATAAAAAAAGGAAAGTGCGCAATATGTGACGCCCCTAAGGCAAGATCTTCTTTTATTATGCATAGTATCCCGTTAGACAACCACTATGTTTATATTCTTTCTCATATAAAGTGCGTATACACTTAACAAAACGACTTCCTTTTTGAAGAGTAAAAAGGGAAAGAAAAGGGGATCGGGTCTTCCTCAGTATCCATCTATCATTCTGGTAAGAGCCCGTTCATTGAAATAGAAAAGTTAGGAAGAATAAAGTTGGACTAAATTTTCTATCATCTGTATCCTTTCCTTTCGAAACACAAACATGGGAATCCGTGAAATATCTCTTTGATTGAAAGAGTATTAGTCATATAATACATTATTCCACTAGAATCCAATGGAATTTCAAAATAAAGATATATATTCGATTTTTTTTCTTTTTAAAGAGTTCAAACCGCCTTGCAGAACGACCTATAAAACAATTGATAGAGTTTGATTCCTCAACTCAATTAGTAGTACCTTTAGAGCCCACTTCTTCCCCATACTACGAGTGAAAGGGAAAATGTAAAGACTACCATTAAAGCAGCCCAAGCAAGACTTACTATATCCATGTGAATTATGTCCCCTATCTTGATGAAGGAATTAGTCCATTATTGCTCACTAATAATAGTGGAATCAATGGCGCAGAG